ATATAATTATATTATTATAATATTATAATATATGATAATAATATGATGAATATTTAATTAAGTGGAGAGCTTGGTTCAAACTTAAAGGTCTCTCCTATTTTTTGGGGGGGTAGGGGGGGTATACGTTAATTTTTTTAAAAAGAAGAAGGGGGTGAAATTGTATGATTGTTGAATCGTATTATTATTTATGTCCTTGATATCAATAATGTAATTCTTAAATAATGTCTTAATTCATTAATTAACATTACCGTAAACCAAGAAAAAATGTTCAACCTTGATGAACCATTGACGCGCTGCACTCTGAAATGTCAATTGAAAGGAAAGAGAGAAAAAATAACCTGACCCCTGTGGAGAGAACGCTCGGCATGTGGGATTATCTCACTGATGAACTCCACCAACAACTTATGTCAGCGTCGATGAAAGAATGAGGAATAAATCGATTAATGGCCCTGAAGTAGGAACCAAATGCCAGGAATAGTTCATTTAGTGAAACCCCCACTGTTATTGTCCCTCACCTTCAATAATAATATGCATTAAGAAATCAACTGATGGTCGGTTCTTACTACATTAATAGTTGGTATTTTACGGGGTGTTGAGTCCTGGTATATCTTGACTGATGAGTTTATTGTTCGGTCTTAAATTTCGTTCAGTTCTTCAACAATTTTTAGGGATTTTTCTAGTCATGCTTTTAGCATTTTTAGTTTTCTGTACTTGCTTTATGGGTTATAGGAATTATAGGTGAATATATAGTACTATGTCTTAGTTATGCATTATATTAATGTTTAATATATATGAATGGGGATAATACATATATGTATTATCAAAAAGTAGTTTAATTAAGAATGCTGGCTTTGGGAGCCAGTGGTGGGGGTTGAAGTCCCTTCTTTTTGAGCATAAGGGGGGATTTTAACCCCCGACATTCGGTTTACAAGACCGACGCTCTGAATCTGAGCTACTAATGCTTGTTAGTTTAGTATTTTGTTTTCTAGTCAACCGGCTATTGGCATCAAGATTAGGAAGAGAGAGAAGTAAAGTACTGAGGCAATTTGTCCGATAATAATGTAAGGATGTTCGACGGGTATGCCTCCAATTCAGGTTAGGATGACAACGTCGGCAATTAGGGTTCAGAATAGGAATTGTGATAGTGGGCGGAATGTTAGGCTTCGTTGTTTAGAGGTGTGTAAGAAAGGAACTACTATAAGAATTAAGATTGAGGCAAGAAGGGCTAGAACACCTCCTAGTTTATTGGGGATAGACCGTAGAATTGCGTATGCGAATAGGAAATACCATTCTGGTTTAATGTGGGCGGGGGTAACTAGAGGGTTGGCTGGTGTGAAGTTGTCAGGGTCTCCGAGGTAGTTTGGAGAGAATAGGGCGAGTGTTGCGAGGGCTGAGAGCATGATTGTGAAGCCCAGGAGGTCTTTGTAAGAGAAGTATGGGTGGAATGGGATTTTGTCTGCGTTTGAATTAAGTCCTAGGGGATTGTTGGAGCCTGTTTCGTGAAGAAAAATAAGATGTACGATGGCAGCGGCTGCAACGATAAATGGGAGGAGGAAGTGGAAGGCAAAGAATCGTGTTAGAGTGGCGCTGTCTACTGAAAAGCCTCCTCATACTCATTGAACGAGCGTGTTTCCTACGTAGGGGACAGCAGAGAGCAGGTTTGTAATTACAGTGGCGCCTCAGAAGGATATTTGTCCTCATGGGAGAACGTAGCCTACGAAAGCGGTGGCCATTACTAAAAGTAAAAGGACTACCCCTACGTTTCAGGTTTCTTTACTTAGGTAAGAGCCATAATAAAGACCTCGGCCGATGTGGGAGTATAAGCAAATAAAAAAGAATGAGGCACCGTTTGCGTGTAGATTGCGAATTAGTCAGCCGTAGTTTACGTCTCGGCAAATGTGGGCTACGGATGAAAAGGCGGTAGAGATGTCGGATGTGTAGTGTATTGCAAGGAACAGTCCTGTGATGATTTGTGTAATAAGGCATAATCCGAGTAGAGAGCCAAAGTTTCATCAGGCGGAAATGTTTGAGGGGGTAGGAAGGTCAATTACTATGTCGTTTACGATTTTTAGTAGGGGGTGGGTTTTGCGTAGGCTGGCCATTAGTGTTTTTGTAGTTGAGTAACAACGATGGTTTTTCACGCCATAGGTCCTGGTTAAAATCCTGGCAGAAACTATGTTTTATGCGCTTGTTTTTCTTTTATTAGGGATGTTGGTTGTGATAATTGTGTTGTCTACAAATCCTGCTCCTTTTTATGGAGTTTTCAATTTGGTGCTGGTTGCACTTCTTTGCTGTGGGGCTTCAGTTTTGCACGGGGGGACTTTCTTGTCTTTGGTGTTGTTAATGATTTATATAGGGGGTATACTGGTTGTGTTTATTTATTCGTCAGCGCTGTCTGCAGATAAGGATCCTAAGGCGCCTACAGGTTGACAGGTGGTTTTATTCTTTTTTGGATATTTTTTTTTTGTTTTTGGTATCTTGTACACAAATATGGTCCTTGATGAAGAGGTGTGATGAGGGGTTTCTGGAGAGATAGACTGAGATGCAGTTTTTCGAGGTGATATGGACGGGGTTTCACTTATATATTCTAGCGGTGGGGGAGTATTACTATTGGGGGCCTGGGTCTTGTTATTGACGTTGCTTGTAGTATTAGAGCTGGTGCGGGGGTTGGGTCGGGGGGCTCTTCGAGCAGTTAGGTAAGAAGAACGAGGGTTGATAGAGCAAGGGTCGTGAGGAAGAGGACAAGGTATGTCTTGATTGATCCTTGTTGGATGTTACTAATGGTAGAGATGAGGGGAGTGTTGATAGATGAAATTGTTTTGGGTCCAACTTTTTCTAGTCAGGTTAGGTCAATAATTTGGGTAGCAATTGTTTGTCCTAAAATGAGATTAATTTTAGGAGAGGCACGGTGTACAATTGTTGGGAAGAAGCCAAGTATGTTTGAGAAGTGGTGGGGGGACAGGTGTGGTGTAGGTTTAAGTTGTTTGGAGGTTAAGGAAGTTAATTCTAGGGCAATTAGGAGTCCCAAGATTGTGACGATAAGAGCAGTAAGTTTAACAACCATAGGTATTGATATTACGGGTGTTTTTGTTGGGAGAAGGTTTGTGGTGATTAATAGGCCAGCAATAATGCTGCCTCATGCCAGTCGTTTGATAGGGTTAATTACAGATGGGTTATTTTCATTGATTGGTGAAAGGGAATTAAAGCGAGGGTGGCCTATGGATACGTAGAATACGACTCGTAGGCTGTAGATAGCTGTGAAAGAAGTTGCTAGGAGGGTGAGGCATAGGGCTCAGGCGTTTAATTGGGAGGTGGTTAAAGATTCGATGATGGCATCTTTGGAAAAGAAGCCGGCTAGGAATGGGGTTCCGGTCAGGGCTAAGCTGCCAATTGTTAAGCATGAAGAGGTAACAGGGGTCAAGTGGTGCATCCCTCCCATTTTGCGGATGTCTTGTTCATCATTTAAGCTGTGAATAATAGACCCAGAGCATAAGAATAATATGGCTTTGAAAAAAGCGTGGGTGCAGATGTGCAGGAAGGCAAGTTGGGGCTGATTTAGGCCGATGGTGACTATCATTAGGCCTAGTTGACTGGAAGTTGAAAAAGCTACAATTTTTTTGATATCGTTCTGGGTTAGGGCGCAGGTGGCGGTAAATAGGGTGGTTAGGGCTCCTAGGCATAGGCAGAGTGTGAGGGCTGTTGGGTTGGTTTCTAAGAGGGGGGAGATGCGGATTATTAAGAAGATTCCTGCAACGACTATAGTGCTGGAGTGGAGTAGGGCAGAGACCGGCGTAGGACCTTCTATTGCAGAAGGAAGTCACGGATGAAGGCCGAATTGGGCTGATTTGCCTGTTGCGGCTAAGATCAGGGCAACTAATGGGAGGGTTATGTCTATGTTTTTAGTGGAAAAGAAAATTTGTTGTAGTTCTCAGGAGTTTAGGTGGGTGGCTATTCAAGCTATAGCGATAATTAATCCAATGTCTCCGACTCGATTATAGATGACTGCTTGTAGGGCGGCTGTATTAGCGTCTGCTCGTGCGTATCATCAGCCGATAAGAAGGAATGATATGATACCAACCCCCTCTCAGCCGATGAAGAGTTGAAATATGTTATTGGCGGTAACAAGAATAATTATTGCAATTAGGAAGACCAGAAGGTATTTAAAGAATCGGTTTATGAATGGGTCTGAGTGTATGTATCAGGATGCAAATTCTAAAATGGATCAGGTTACGTATAGTGCTACTGGGGTAAAGATAATTGAGTAGGAGTCGAATTTAAGGCTGATGTTGATGTCAAAGGTGAGGGTGTTTATTCAGTTTAAGTTAGTGATGATAGATTCAGTTCCTTCATTAAGGTGGAGGCAGAGGGGCAGGAGGCTGACGAGGAAGGCGTATTTTACTGCTGTTTTCACTTGAATAAGTGCTCAGTTTGGGTTTTGTGGTTTTGGGGAAAAGGTTGTTAAAACTGGGTAAATGAGTAGTGCAAAAATAATAATTAGGGTAGATGTTATAATTAGAGGGGTGGAGTGCATAGCTTTTACTTGGAGTTGCACCAAGAGTTTTTGGTTCCTAAGACCAACGGATTAGCTATTATCCTTCAAAAGCTGGGTCGAATGAGCCCCGGAGTTTAACCGAGGGGGATGAAGATTAGCAGTCTTCATTGTTGCGAACCTCTTTCGGTGGACAAGAGGGTTTTAACCTCTGTTTTTAGAATCACAATCTAATGTTTTGATTAAACTATGTCTACAGGCAGTTCACCCTCAGATTAGTTCTGGTTTTGTAATAATTAGGATTAGTGGGAGGAGGTGGAGGGCGATAAGAAGGTGCTCTCGGGTGTGTGAGGGTTCAAGAGCTAGGAGGTGGCTGGGGGCGGGCCCTCGTTGGGTTATGAGGAATATATAGAGCGAGTAGCCGGCAGTAATAAGTGTGCCTAGTCCAGTAAGGCCAATTGTTCACGGGGATCAATTGAATAGGGAGGTAATAATCATTAGTTCTCCTATTAAGTTGGGGAGGGGTGGTAATGCTAAATTGGCGAGGCTTGCGATGAATCATCAGGCTGCTATGAGAGGGAGGATTATTTGCATACCTCGAGCAAGTAGTATAGTTCGGCTGTGTGTGCGCTCGTAGCTAGTATTAGCTAGACAGAATAAGGCGGATGATGTTAATCCGTGGGCAATTATGAGGATTAGCGCGCCGGTGAATCCTCAGGGGGTTTGGATGAGAATACCTCCAACTACCAGTCCTATGTGGCTGACTGATGAGTAGGCAATTAATGATTTTAGGTCTGTTTGACGTATGCAGATGGAACCAGTTATAATCACTCCTCAGAGGGCTAAGACAATGAATGGGTAGCTGAGTTCTTTGGTTAAGGGGTCTAGGGTGACTAAAATTCGTATTATGCCGTAGCCCCCTAGTTTTAGTAGTACAGCGGCTAGCACTATAGATCCTGCAATGGGGGCTTCTACGTGAGCTTTGGGTAGTCAAAGGTGAACTCCGTAAAGGGGTATTTTAACTAGGAATGCCAGGATACATCCTGCCCACCAGATCTTATCTGCATATGATGTTAGTTCAAGTTGGCCCAAGTGGGGGAGCATAAGGAGGGATAGGGATCCATTAGAGTTTTGTAAGAGTAGTAGTGCGATGAGGAGGGGTAGAGAGCCTGCTAGGGTGTAGAAAAGGAAGTATGTACCTGCGTTAAGACGTTCTGCTTGGTTTCCTCAGCGAGTAATGAGGATCAGGGTGGGGATTAGAGTGGCTTCAAATATTACGTAAAACATGATCATTTCTGTGGCGGAGAAGGCAAGGATCAGGAAGAATTGCAGGGAGGCAAGAAGTGTGATATACATTCGTTGACGGTTAATTGGTTCATGAGATGTGTGGTTTTGGCTGGCTAGGATTATTAGAGGAAGGAGTCAGCATGAGAGGATTAAAAGGGGGGTTGATAGTGGGTCAGTGGCTAAGTAGGGGTTGAGGAAAGTTCACCCTGTTTCAGAGGCGTTTTTTAGCCATAGTAGGCTAGTGAGAGCAATTAGGAGACTGTTGAGGAGTGAAGAGGGCCACAATCATTTAGGGGGTGTTAATCATGTTGCTAGGATAAGTATAGTGGTTGGGATTAGGATTTTTAGCATTGTAGGAGGTTTAGGTTTTGTAGGTGATCTGATCCGTGGGTACGGGCTGTGGCGACTATTAAAGCTAGTCCTACACCAGCTTCGCATGCTGAGAATGCTAGAAGGAGTAACGGCGCGGCTGAAAAACTGGTGGAGGATATTTGCAGGCTTCATGTTGAAAGTGCGAGGAATAGGGCTAATATTATGCTTTCAAGACATAAGAGTGCAGATAGAAGGTGGACTCGGTAAAATGCAAGGCCGAATAGTCCTAGGAAGAAGACTGAGGTGAATGAGAGTTGGATGAGGGTCATCAGGTTAATTATGGACTTTAACCATAGTTTTTTGAGCCGAAATCAAATGTTTTGATTAAACTAATTACCTATTCGGCTCATTCAAGGCCTCCTTGGAGTCATTCGTAGGCTAGGCCAATTGTGAGGAGAATTAGAAGGGCGGAGGTCCATATAAGTGTTAGGGTGGGGGATGGGAGTTGATCCCCTCAAGGGAGGGGGAGGAGAAGGGCGATTTCTAAGTCGAAAAGGAGGAACAGAATTGCGACTAAGAAGAAGCGTAGTGAGAAGGGGAGTCGGGCTGATCCTAGGGGGTCGAAGCCACATTCGTATGGTGATAATTTTTGGTAGTCTGGTGTAAGGGCGGGGAGTCAGAATGAGACGGTCATTAAGATGAGGGATAAAGCTGTGGTGATAATTAATATTGTTGTTAGTAAGTTCATTATCTTTCCTTGGAGTTTAACCAAGACTGGGTGATTGGAAGTCACAGGTACTGACTTTATACTAGAAAGATTTATGAGCCTCATCAGTAGATTGAGATGTATAAGAATAATCAGACAACATCTACAAAGTGTCAGTATCAGGCGGCTGCTTCGAAGCCAAAGTGGTGTTCGGAGGTGAAGTGGAATCGGATTTGTCGTAGCAGACATACGGCTAAGAAGGTTGATCCGATGATGACGTGAAGGCCGTGGAAGCCGGTAGCGACGAAGAAGGTTGAGCCGTAAACACCATCTGCGATTGTGAAGGGGGCTTCATAGTACTCTATTGCTTGCAGGAATGTAAAGTAGAAACCTAGAAGGATTGTCAGGGTGAGAGATTGGATTGCTTGTTTTCGTTCACCTTCTATAATGCTGTGGTGAGCTCAGGTTACGGTAACTCCTGATGCCAGTAGGACTGCTGTGTTTAGGAGGGGAACTTCGAAGGGATTTAAGGGGATAATGCCTGTAGGGGGTCAGCAGCCTCCTAATTCAGGAGTGGGGGCTAGGCTTGCGTGGTAGAATGCTCAGAAGAAGCCAAGGAAGAAGAATACTTCGGAGGTAATAAATAGAATTATTCCGTATCGAAGGCCTTTTTGGACAGGAGGGGTGTGGTGGCCTTGGAATGTGCCTTCTCGTACGATATCTCGTCATCATTGAAGTATTGTGAGTAAAAGTAGGACTAGTCCTAGGGTTATTAGGATAGTTGAGTTAAAGTGGAATCAAATGGCTAGGCCGGATGTAAGGAGAAGGGCAGCGACTGCTCCTGTTAGGGGTCATGGGCTTGGGTCTACTATGTGGTATGGGTGTGCTTGATGGGCCATTAAACGTTTTCTTGTAGGTAGAGGCTTAGAAGAAGTACGAAAACATAGGCTTGGATTATTGCGACGGCGACTTCTAGAAGTGTCAGGAGGAATAATAGGGTTGATGTCAGAATGGCGACAGTTGGTATAAGGGGGAGGAGTACGAAAGCTGCTGTAGCGATTAGTTGAATCAACAGGTGGCCTGCTGTGAGGTTAGCGGTTAGTCGAACTCCTAGTGCTAAAGGTCGAATGAAGAGGCTGACAGTTTCGATAATAATTAGGATAGGGATTAGAGCGTTGGGGGTGCCTTCTGGAAGAAGGTGGCCTAGGGCTGCTGTTGGGTTGTTTCGTATTCCGATGATTACTGTTGCGAGTCATAGGGGTACAGCTAGGGCTATATTTACGGAAAGCTGTGTGGTAGGGGTGAATGTGTATGGAAGGAGTCCTAGCATATTAATGGTAATTAGGAACACTATTAATGAGGCGAATATAAGGGCTCATTTGTGCCCTCCTATGTTTAGTGGGAGGAGCAGTTGTTGAGTAAATCGATTAATAAATTGGCTTTGAAGTGTTAAAAGACGATTGTTGGTTCACCGGTTGGTTGGTGTGGGGAAGAGGGTCCAAGGTAATAGGAGAGCGAGGGCAATCAGGGGAATACCAAAGGCGGTGGGGCTAAGAAATTGGTCGAAGAAGCTTAGTGTCATGATCAGGGTCAGGGTTTGATTTCTTTGGGGCAAGTGTTTTGAGAGGAGGGTTCATTTGGGAATAAGTGAGCTATGATTTTTGGAGGGAGGAAGATTAGGAATACACATCAAGAGAAGACCATAATGAGGAATCAAGGTGCGGGGTTGAGTTGAGGCATTTCACTAAGGGTGTTTGGTAGGCACCATTTTTAGCTTAAAAGGCTAACGCTGTGTCCGTTTTAGCTTCTTAGTGAGGCATCTTCGAGCATTAGTGAGGATCAGTTTTCAAAGTGTTCTAGGGGGACGGCTTCAACAACGATTGGTATGAAGCTGTGGTTAGCGCCGCAGATTTCGGAGCATTGGCCGTAGAAAACACCAGGTCGGGACAGGATAAAGGCTGTTTGGTTTAGACGGCCGGGTACGGCATCCATTTTTACACCTAGAGAGGGGACGGCTCAGGAGTGGAGGACATCTTCTGCTGAGACTAGGATTCGAATGGGGGAGTCCACTGGAACGACCATTCGATGGTCAGTTTCTAAAAGGCGGAATTGGCCGGGGGCCAGGTCTTGTGTGGGGACTATATATGAGTCAAAGGCTAGGTCGCTATAGTCTGTATATTCATAGCTTCAGTATCATTGGTGACCTATAGCTTTAATTGTTAGATGGGGGTCGTTGATTTCGTCTATTAGGTAAAGAATTCGGAGGGAAGGGAGGGCAATGAGGATAAGAATAATAGCTGGTAGGATAGTTCAGATAATTTCAATCTCTTGAGAGTCTAGAATGTACTTGTTAGTTAGTTTGGTGGAGACTATAGCAACAATAATGTAAAGTACTAATGTGCTAATAAGGAATACGATTATTAGAGCATGGTCGTGGAAGTGAAGGAGTTCTTCTATTACTGGTGAAGCTGCATCTTGAAACCCTAGTTGTGAAGGATGTGCCATTAATAATAAGACACGTGGGGGTTTAACCCACAATTCTACCTTGACAAAGTAGTGTAATTGCCATTTTACTAGAGTCTTATGAAGAAAGTGACAGAGTGGTTTTGTAGCTGGCTTGAAACCAGTTTACGGGGGTTCGATTCCTCCCTTTCTCGGATAGAGGTTTGAGTTTGGACAAAGGCGGGCTCTTCGAATGTGTGGTAAGGAGGAGGGCACCCGTGTAGTCATTCTACATTTGTCATTGTTAGTTCAACTGATTGGACTTCTCGCTTAGCGGTGAAGGCCTCTCAGAGGATAAAGAGGAACATAATTACTGCCACTAGAGAGACTATTGAGCCAATTGAGGAGACGGAGTTTCATAGGGCGTAGGCGTCGGGGTAGTCGGAGTATCGTCGAGGTATTCCAGCTAGACCAAGGAAGTGTTGAGGGAAGAAGGTTAGGTTGACACCAATGAACATTACTCCGAAGTGGATTTTAGTTCAAGTGCTGTGGAGTGTGTATCCTGAAAATAGTGGGAATCAGTGTACGAATGCACCCATAATTGCAAATACAGCACCCATGGAGAGGACGTAGTGGAAATGGGCAACTACGTAGTAGGTGTCGTGTAATACGATGTCTAGGGATGAATTGGCTAGGACAATTCCGGTTAGGCCACCCACTGTAAATAGGAAGATGAAGCCGAGGGCTCATAGTATAGGGGTTTCTCATTTAATTGATCCTCCATGCAAGGTTGCAAGTCAGCTAAATACTTTGACTCCTGTGGGGATGGCAATAATTATTGTGGCAGAGGTAAAGTAGGCTCGGGTGTCTACGTCCATGCCGACTGTAAACATGTGATGGGCTCATACAATAAAACCAAGAAGACCGATGGCCATTATGGCTCAGACCATGCCCATGTAGCCGAATGGTTCCTTTTTGCCCGAGTAGTAGGCTACGATGTGTGAAATTATTCCGAAGCCAGGGAGAATTAGAATGTAGACTTCAGGGTGTCCAAAGAATCAGAATAAGTGTTGGTACAAGATGGGGTCTCCTCCTCCTGCTGGGTCAAAGAAGGTTGTATTTAGGTTTCGGTCAGTGAGAAGTATTGTAATCCCTGCTGCAAGGACTGGAAGGGAGAGCAGGAGAAGTACAGCAGTAATTAAAACGGCTCACACGAAAAGAGGTGTTTGGTATTGTGAGATTGCTGGGGGCTTCATGTTAATGATAGTTGTGATGAAGTTGATCGCCCCTAGAATAGAGGAGACCCCTGCAAGATGAAGAGAGAAGATGGTGAGGTCTACAGAAGCCCCTGCGTGGGCAAGATTTCCTGCTAGGGGTGGGTAAACAGTTCAGCCCGTACCCGCTCCGGCTTCTACTCCAGAGGATGCGAGCAGAAGGAGGAAGGATGGGGGAAGCAGTCAGAAGCTTATGTTGTTCATTCGGGGGAAGGCCATGTCTGGGGCTCCGATTATAAGTGGGATTAATCAGTTTCCAAAGCCTCCAATCATGATTGGTATTACTATAAAGAAAATCATTACGAATGCATGGGCTGTAACGATTACATTGTAGATCTGGTCATCGCCCAAGAGTGCGCCGGGTTGACTGAGTTCGGCCCGAATAAGAAGACTTAGTGCTGTGCCTACTATTCCGGCTCAGGCACCAAAAACTAGGTATAGGGTGCCGATATCTTTGTGATTGGTTGAGAAAAATCAGCGTGTGATTGCCACAGGTAGAATGGCTGAGGGTTAAGCGGTGGTTTGTAGCCCCATATACAGAGGTTTAAGTCCTCTTTCTATCAGCCCTGGGGTGTTACATGTTAGATTGCAAATCTAAAGAAGCAGATTGACGTCTGCCGGGGCTTTCCCCGCCTTTTGCTTTTGCTAGGCGGGGAAAGTTAGATGGAAGCTCGTTGGTTTTGGGCGCTTAGCTGTTAACTAAGAGTTTGCAGGATCGAGGCCTGTCTATCTAGTTAAGGCTTTAGCTTAATTAAAGTGTCTGTTTTGCATGCAGAAGATGTGAGATAATGGCTTGCAAGTCTTATCAGGGACTGAAAGATTTTCACTTCCACTGAGAGCTTTGAAGGCTCTTGGTCTGGTGTTAACCTAAGTCTCTTATGTGTTAAAGAGTGTAAGTACTTCAGGGGTTAAGGGGAGGAGGAGAATGGAAGAGGATAATAAGATAGCGGTTGGTAATGTTTTTTTATTTGTTTGGGTTCGTCAGGGTAGTGTTCCTGTTAGGTTATTTGGGGAGATGGTTAGGGTTATAGCGTAGGATAGGCGTAGATAGAAATAAAGACTTAGTAGGGCGCTTAGGGCTGCTAATGTGGCTGTTATGCCTAGGTCTTGTTTTGTAAGTTCTTGAAGGATAAGTCATTTAGGCATGAAGCCAGTTAGTGGGGGTAAACCTCCTAATGACAGAAGGATCAGGGGTATTAGGGATGAAATGATCGGGGTTTTGGCTCACGAGATTGTTAAGGTTCCAATTGTTGTGGTTTTGTTTATCATGAAAGCAAGGAAGGTGGAGGAGGTTATGATGATATAAAGTGCTAGGGTTATTACAGCTAGGGTTGGTGAGAATTGAAGAATAATGACTATTCAGCCTAGGTGGGCGATGGAGGAGTAGGCTAGAATTTTACGTACTTGGGTTTGATTTAGGCCTCCCCACCCGCCGACAAGTATGGAGAGGATGGCGAGGAGGATTAAGAGTGTTTGGTTATTAGGTTGAATTTGTAGTAGAAGGGAGAATGGTGCGATTTTTTGTCATGTGGCTAGGATAAGTCCAGTTGTAAGGTCTAGTCCTTGTATTACTTCTGGGAGTCAGGTGTGAAGTGGGGCTAGTCCAATTTTTAAGGCTAATGCAATGGTAATTATGGTTGTTGGGACTGGGTGGGTAGCTTGCTGTAGCTCTCATTGGCCTGTTATTCAGGCGTTGGTTGTAGCTGCGAGGAGGAGGGTTGCTGCTGCGGCAGCTTGAGTTAAGAAGTATTTTGTAGTGGCTTCAATTGCTCGTGGGTGGTGTTGTTGGGCTATTAGGGGAATAATAGCTAGGGTGTTAATTTCTAGGCCCATTCATGCAATTAGTCAGTGTGTGCTGGTAGTTGTAATAGTTGTACCTAACAGCAGGCCAAATAAAAGGGAGGCAGTAATATAAGGGTTCATTTGTAAAGGGGGGATTTTAACCTCCATTTTTAGGGTATGGGCCTAAAAGCTTATTTAGCTGACTTTACTAGAAAGTGGTGTAGTGGAAGCACTGAGAGTTTTGATCTCTCCGGGTTGGGTTCAAGTCCCTTCTTTCTAAGGAGCTGGAGGGAATTTAACCCTCATGATTCACTCTATCAAAGTGGTCCTTTGTTTCAGGCACAGTTCCTTTTATATTTGAGGGGGAAGGCCTGCTATTGTAGTTGGGAGTGCAAGATGTCAGATAATGAATGCTAATGTAAGTGGTAGGAAGTTTTTTCATGTGAGGTGTATTAGCTGGTCATATCGGAATCGTGGGTAGGAGGCTCGGGCTCATAGGAAGATGAGGGATAAAATGGCTGTTTTTGATATTAAATTGATAGAGGTTAGTTCTGGAAGAGCGGGCATATGTAAGGCTCCTAGGAACAGGATTGTGGAGAGCGTGTTTATTAAGAGGATGTTGGCATATTCTGCCAGAAAAAATAGGGCGAAGGGGCCTCCTGCATATTCAACATTGAACCCAGATACCAGTTCGGACTCCCCCTCTGTTAGGTCAAAGGGGGCTCGGTTTGTTTCGGCTAGCGTGGAGATGTATCATATTGCTGCAAGGGGTCATGTTGGGATGATTAGTCAAATGCTTTCCTGGGTGACGTTAAATGTTTGTAGGGTAAAGTTGCCTGTAAAAATAATCAATGATAAAAGGATTAGCCCTAGACTTACTTCGTATGAGATTATTTGTGCAACTGCTCGTAGGGATCCTATAAGGGCATATTTTGAGTTGGAGGCCCATCCGGAGCCCAGAATAGAGTAGACTGCCAAGCTAGAGATAGCTAGGACAAATAGAATGGCCAGATTTAAGTCAAGGATGGGGTAGGGGAGGGGCATTGGTGTTCATATTATTATGGCGAGAGTAAGGGCTAGTGTAGGGGCAATAATGAATAGGATGGGAGCGGAGGTAGATGGTCGGACGGGTTCTTTGATGAAAAGTTTAACGCCATCGGCGATGGGTTGGAGGAGTCCGTAAGGTCCTACGATGTTGGGCCCCTTTCGTAACTGCATGTAACCTAAAACTTTTCGTTCAATTAATGTTAAGAAAGCTACGGCTAGTAGAACGGGTACAATAATGGTTAGGGGGTGAATTAAGTGGGTAATTAGTATTGTAGTCATAGTTAGGGAGAGGAGTTGAACCTCTGTTCGAAGGGTTTAAGGCTTTTGCAATACCGGGCTCTGCCACACTAACATGTCATGTTCTTTGACTTAGTTTTGTACTCTCTTATTTGCTTGAGCTGGATTCAGCAAGTGAGAGTGGGGCTTGTTTGTACATTGGCCCCTCTTTTTCGGTCCTTTCGTACTGGAAAAAGGTACTTCATAGATAGAAACTGACCTGGATTACTCCGGTCTGAACTCAGATCACGTAGGACTTTAATCGTTGAACAAACGAACCTTTAATAGCGGCTGCACCATTAGGATGTCCTGATCCAACATCGAGGTCGTAAACCCTCTTGTCGATATGGACTCTAAAAGAGGATTGCGCTGTTATCCCTAGGGTAACTCGGTTCGTTAATCGGCTTTAGCCGGATCATTATTGGTCAGATGTTCTGTATCCTAGAGTGGTGACTCTTGGGTTTAAAAAGGGTGTTTTCATTCCACATGGGGGTTTTTTGTTACCCCGCGGTCGCCCCAACCAAAGACATTAAAACAGGTTCACTAGGTTTATTCCCTTTATTTAGGGTTTATTGACAGGGGCTGTTTTTTGTCTAAAGCTCCATAGGGTCTTCTCGTCTTATGGTTTTATCCCCGCTTCTGCACGGGGAGATCAAGTTCATTGACTTGAGAAAGGAGACAGCTAAGCCCTCGTTATGCCATTCATACAGGTCCACATTTAAAGGACAAGTGATTGCGCTACCTTTGCACGGTCAAAATACCGCGGCCGTTAAACATATAGTCACAGGGCAGGCGTGACCTCTTATTCACTGAAGCAAGAGGCGATGTTTTTGGTAAACAGGCGAGGCTTTGAGTTTGCCGAGTTCCTTCTTTTTCTTTTAGTCTTTCCTATTTGGCACACCAGTGTAGGGGTAACGGAAAAGTGTTAAATGTTTTTCTTGTTGTGAGTTTAATATTTATTTCCCTCTTTGGTTGGGTCCGTTGAATTTCGGTGGGGGTTCGTTCTGATGTACACTTGTGCTTGGAGGGGGTCGGCCCCTTATTACTCATTTTAGCATAATTTCTTCTATGGAAGCATAGAAAAGCCCGGTAGGGGAAGGGGTTAGGAGTGTTTTATTGGTATTTGTGGCAGGGATGTGCTAGAGCTTTAACGCTTTCTTGTGGTGGCTGCTTCTAAGCCTACTTAAGCGCGGTGCCTTGATTTTTTATGATCCTTATCCTCCTGTTAAAAGTTGTTTCTTGTATCAAAGGGGCTGTACCCCCTTTGATTAACTCTTTTGGTTTCTTAAAGTCGGGTTAATATAAATAGTTATGGAGTTAAGAAGCCAAAAGGCTGAGCTTATACTCAGTTCTCGGGCAACCAGCTATAACTGAACTCGGTAGGTTTATCACCTCTACTCAAAGCTCTTTCCACTCTTTTGCCACAGAGACGGATGTGCCCTATAAAGGCTGTCTTGGAGTAGCTCATTCAGTTTCGGGGTGTTAGACTAAAGTGCTCTTTGCCTAATTATACTAGCTAAATCATGATGCAAAAGGTACGAGGTGTAATCTCTGCTTTTTTTTACTTTACTGGGTTATTTCATTTCTCTTTCAGCGTTCCCTTGCGGTACTTTATCTATAGCTCCTAGTTCCTTTTCTATCTCCTATACTAGGGTGGAAAAATGATTTGTTTTGTTTAGTTAAGTATCTTAGGGGGTATTTATAGTGGTTTGTTGTGGGTGGGGTGGGGGCTAGCTGTTAGGTGTCGGGGCAGCTCGATTTGCACGGGCGTCAACTCGGTGTAAGGGAGGTGCTTTAAGCTGTTAAGCTATGCTCCGGTTTTTCCAAGTGCACCTTCCGGTACACTTACCATGTTACGACTTGCCTCCCCTTTTCTTTTGGTGGCTTATTAGTTATTTTTAAATTAAGAGTTTGGGGAGAGTGACGGGCGGTGTGTGCGCGCTTCATAGCCGGTTTCAGCATGACACTCTATTTCTTGCTTACTGCTAAATCCTCCTTCGGGTGTGCATTTCAGCACATCTTTCGTGTTCTCTAGGCAGAGAATGTAGCCCATTTTGTCCCCCTCCATTCGCTACACCTCGACCTGACGTTTTTGGCTGTGCCAATTTTGTCTACTATTTGCCCTTCACAGGGTAGGCTGACGACGGTGGTATATAGGCGGTTAAAACAAGGAGGGGTGAGGTTGAACGGGGAGTATCGGTTTTAAAACAGGCTCCTCTAGATGGTTTTAAAGCACCGCCAAGTCCTTTGGGTTTTAAGCTAATGCTCGTAGTAACCAGGCGGATATGTACGTAGTTTCATATCGTGTTTAGGGGTAGGCATAGTGGGGTATCTAATCCCAGTTTGTGTCCTAGCTTTCGTGGGTTCGAGTTAGTGAGGCTACTTTCGTTATTGTTCTTCGTTGCTTCGGAAGCGTATAACAGCCTTGAAGGTGTTCGGTCTCAGTTTGTTGTTTTTAGTTCTAACCACCCTTTACGCCGTTGGCTAACAACTTGGGTCTCTCGTATAACCGCGGTGGCTGGCACGAGTTTTACCGACTCTTTAGATCATGACTAAGTCAAGTTTTCACTTATGGCTTAATGTTTATCACTGCTGAATTCCCTTGGGGGCGTGGCAAAGCTAGGTGTCATGGGCTACAAATTTGTGTGCCTGATACCAACTCCCTATTTCCGGACGGGGGGCGGGGGGCATTTTCACTGGGATGCGGATACTTGCATGTGTAAGTTTGATCAGAGTTGTTAGTAAAGTCAGGACCAAGCTTTTGTGCCTGCGGGACTTTTCAGGGTCCATCTTAGCATCTTCAGTACTCTGCTTTGGTTAAGCTACGCTAGC